TTTCACCTCATACGGCTCCCTTAGGGCATAAATAAATCTAAGGACCGAGTCGGTATTATTTATCTTGATATATTTATAGGATAGATAGGTTCCAAATTTAGCAAAGGCCCTGAATTAGACCGCTTAAATTCTGTCTGTTATATTGTTATGTTATATAATAATAAATAAAAAAGAACTACGTCTGAATTGATCTTATCTTTTATTTAATGAATAATTTTTATTTAATGAATAATTTTTAATAAATAATTTAAATTTTGATTTGTTGAGTAATAACTTTAAGTCTTCAATAAAATACTGCTTATAGAAATATCAATAACCCGTCATTTTAAATTATGAAAAAAATAAAATTAGACATTCTATTAGTTTAGTTGATGAATTATGACACTAATTCTATCTCTATGACTATCCATATACGAAAGAAAAAAAAAGATCTTTTTTTTTTTTAATTATATTCTTTCTATTTTTTTTTTTTTCATTCCTATTCTTCTTTCTTTTCTGAAAAAAAAAAGGGGGGGGAGCTTACAAAATAAAAGATTATTTCGTTTCCGATAGTCATTTATTTGAATCAGTGGATAGGAGTATACTCTGGATCGGAATCGTGGGGAGTACTGCTTAATCATTTCTACTAACTTAAAGCCCCAATTAGTATTCTTGTTATATTATGTGTAAATGTCCTTTGGGATAAATTGCACAATTTCTATTACTAATCCTTTGCGTACTTTGGCGTTTCTAACCGTCCACTCATTTTTGCTAAAACCCCCGCTTTCTGGTAATACATACAAACGCTAGTGAAAACAAAATAGGTTGATTTTTTGAACCCGCTTCAAGCTAGGATGACATGACTAATCAACCAATCTTGGGGTAAACGGTCTCTTCTTCTGTTTATTTATGTTCAACTCTTTAATTCTTCTTATACATTGAAGACGAGACTCAATAATTTTACTGCGAATCTATATATTATATAGCTATAGCTGTTTTTTTTTTTTCACTCATATAACTATCTAATTTAATTCATTAATCCGAATAATTAATAAAAAAATGAAGATATGTATGCAATTTATTCCCCTTCTTTTTCTATAAAGACTAGAAAGAAAAGAATAAGGAAAAGTTTATGTTTCAACGAATCGCACGTAGAGATATTGATAATACACATAGAGTTAATGGTATTTCATAACTAATCGATTGAGCAGCAGCTCGTAGACCACCTAAAAAGGAATATTTATTATTTGAACCATATCCTGACATAAGAAGTCCAATGGGAGCAATACTTGAAACCGCAATCCATAAAAAAACTCCGATATTGAGATCGGTTAAAACAAGACGATAGTCAAAAGGAATTACTAAATAACTTAGCAGAATAGATATGACTGCTATGGATGGTCCGATACTAAATAAACTAGTATCTCCTCTAGATGGAAGAAGATTCTCTTTGAAAAGTAGTTTTGTCCCATCTGCTAGAGCTTGAAGAACTCCTAAAGGACCGGCATATTCAGGTCCAATACGTTGTTGTAGCCCTGCGGATATTTCTCTTTCTAACCATACAATTACTAATACGCCTATTGTAATTCCCAATACAAGAGTCAAAATAGGGACAAGCGCCCATATAATTCCATAGACCCCTTTTAAAGATTCCACTCTGTAAAAAGAATTGATATCTTGTATTTCCGTTGTATCAATTATCATTTCAACGATCAACTTCTCCCATAATGATATCTATGCTACCTAGTATTGTCATAATATCAGCCAATTTCATTCTTTTAATTAACTGAGGAAGAATTTGCAAATTGATAAAACCTGGCGGGCGAATTTTCCATCTCCAAGGAAAACCATTCTGATCCCCTATCAGAAAAATTCCCAATTCACCCTTTGGGGCTTCGACTCTTACATAAAGTTCTTGTTTCGGCAATTCAAAAATAGGAGAAGGTTTTTTACTAATGAATCGGTATTCAAAATCATGCCATTCTGGATACCTTTCTCTATCAAAGTATCGAAGTTCTAGATTCTCATAGGGCCCCCCCGGAATTCCTTCTAGAGCCTGTTGAATAATTTTTATGGATTCTGTCATTTCACCAATTCGGACTAAATAACGAGCTAATGAATCCCCTTCTTTTTGCCATTGGACTTCCCAATCCAATTCGTCGTAACACTCATAATGATCAACTTTACGAAGATCCCATTGTATTCCGGAAGCTCGCAACATTGGTCCTGATAAACCCCAATTTATTACTTCGTCTCTACCAATAATGCCTACACCTTCAACGCGTTCTAAAAAAATTGGATTTCGTGTAATAAGTTTTTGATATTCAGTAACTCCTGTTAAAAAATAATCGCAGAAATCCAAACATTTATCTATCCACCCATGAGGTAGATCAGCCGCTACTCCTCCGATACGAAAATAATTATGCATCATTCTCATACCAGTGGAAGCTTCGAATAAATCATATATAAATTCTCTTTCTCGGAAAATATAGAAGAAAGGAGTTTGTGCACCAATATCTGCCATAAACGGGCCGAGCCATAACAGATGAGAAGCTATACGACTCAATTCCAACATAATTACTCTGATATAACTGGCTCTTTTAGGTACTTGAATATTTCCTAACTGTTCTGGCCCATTTACAGTTATTGCTTCTGTGAACATAGTAGCTAAATAATCCCAACGAGTTACATAAGGAAGATATTGTATAATTGTTCGGTTTTCCGCAATTTTTTCCATCCCCCTGTGTAAATAACCCAATATTGGTTCACAGTCAATAACATTTTCACTGTCCAGAGTAACGATGAGTCGAAGAACACCATGCATTGACGGGTGGTGGGGGCCCATATTAACTATCATGAGATCTTTTCTTGTAGCTGGTATATTCATAAGTTTTTCCTCGATTCATTCTTCCATGAATTGCGTAAAACAAAAAAAAATTCATCAAAATTCAAGATCTAATAAATCAAATAATTCAAAATGACTTTTCAAATTAACGAATTTTTGATTCCCGAATACTCAATTGATTAATTAAGTATTTATAACGTACTCTATTTTTCTTTGACAAATAAGACAGCAACCGTTGACGTTTTCCCAGAATTTGACGTAGACCCCTTTGAGATAAATAGTCTTTTCTGTGCAATTCTAAATGTGAAGTAAGTCTTCTTATTTTATTGGTGAAACTCAATATTTGGAATTCAACGGATCCCCTGTTTTCTTCTTTTTCTTTTTCTGAAAAAACGGAAATGAATGCATTTTTTATCATAAAAATGAATTGTCCCTTTCTCTTTTTTTTTAGATATTTTTATCGATATATTTCTTGATCAGTAATAATAATGCCACTCATTTGAATTTGATATACACAAGATTCTTAATGAAATTAAGAATCTTTTTATTTTTGTAAAATGACTTACTTTAGTAATCAATAATCAATATCATTTTTATAATGAATTGGATTCGAATTGGATTTGAATCGGATATCGTATACAAAAGTATGGTCTATTTCTGTATTCACAAAAAATTAAAAAAAAAATTCGATCTTAAAATAAATAAGAAGATCTTATTGATTCATTTTTAGATCGAATTTTGAATATAATTTTAATATAATAAATACAATGACTCATTAAATTAGTAAGTATTGTGTATCAGAATGAAATGGAAATGTAAGATAATGGGTATGTTTATTTCTTTGTCTTCATATACTTGACATGGTACGGGAATATAGTCAAAATGTACCATTAATCAATTTGCAATCGCGGATACATACGAATTCTGGTCATACTAAAACGACTACCATTAGTGGTATCAAACCAATAGCGATTCAGACAAGCTAAATCTTCTAATCGATAATTAGACCAAAGAAAGAACTTTAATTTAATTAGTTTCTTTTTATCGTTATCCAAAATTTTTCTTTTATTCAACACGCAATTTTTTATCCTATTTCCATTGAAAAATACTGTATTTCTATAGATACTGTTTATATCCCTAGAATTGAAAAAAAATAGAATTCTCAATTCTCTACGACGTTTTGGGGATAAAATATTTTCAAGAACAAGCAAATCATAATGATTTTTGTCTATATTTCCAGTCATTTTTTGATGTATTGCAATGGATTCATAAAAATTTTTCTTATTCTTGTTAGCATAGCCATAACTTTTTTCTAGGTATCTTTGATTAATTTGGTGATTATTCGTATGAACCAATGAAATACCTATGGTTTGATATATATCAAATTGTCCATCATTTTTTACAGACAGACGAACTGGTTCGATAATAAATGTTCCCCTTTTTATCAATTTTGGAAGAGTTAAATCCTTCTGGATCATCATACTATCCAGATTCATTTCGTTTCTTTGAATAGCGGATATAGCAATCTCTTTTGGATTGTCCAGTCTAAGGAGGAGGCAATATACTTTGATGTTATTGAATATTCTTTGATTTAAAATTAAAGAATCATTCCATCTCCATTGAAAACGCAAATACTTTTTTAAGAAAAACGCAAACTCTGCTTCTAGGTTATTCTTGTATTGCTTTTTGTTTCTATGTTTTTTCATGTCTGATTCCGTAGAACTTTGTTCACCATCTTTTTTTTGGTTTGAGAGAGCGGATTTAATAGAGGGTGGTTCGACTAATTTTTTTTCTCCTTGTTTTTTTTCTCCTTGATTTCTATTTTCTAATTTAAGAGTTTTTTTTTTCGAAAAAAAAAAAAGAGATATTTTTTTTTTTTCAGCGGTGCTTTTATGTTTATTAATATTTTGGTTTACATTAAAATTGAAAAGAAGTAATTTGATTGGTATGGTCCAGGGTTTAATCTTATATGTATTATAAAATATCTCAAATTCTGGGAATAACAAAAATGCTATGGAGCGACTTAGTATTTTATCATTCATTCCCATCCAATTCCAATGAGCAAGAGACTTTGCTTTATTGAATGGGTGAATTTTTTGATGAATCGTGAGAGAAAAAAGACCTTTTTTTTTTTTATAAAATTTATCAATTATTTGATAATTATTAACACTAATCTTAGTATTCTTATTCCTCTTAGTAGTATTTTTATTCCTCTTAGTGATGGTATCAATATTAATGTAATCCTTAATATCAATCTTATTTTTAACACAAAAATTTAGAATTTTCCAATAAAAATATTTTCTATCCGGACTTTTTTCTATATCTATACTATTCTTTTCTACTTGATAATTATTGATAAGGATATCTTCTATCATATCAAATAGTTTACGTTTAGGCGTATTGTTATTGTAAGTATAAGAAATCTTTTTGTTCTTATTTACTTGTAATGGCAATCCATAAATATATGAGTTTTTTTCATCTTCATAATTAATAGATTTATACGATAAAAGATCATATTGATATTGTTTTTTTAATTTTTTTTTTGTTTTTAGTAATGAATCTATTTCAAAATCATTTTGTTTTTCATAATGAATGAATTGGTTTTTTTCATATAAATCACATTTGTCTAAATCTTTATTTTTAGCCATACGACATTGATATTGATTGACTCTATTTCGCCATTTTTGTGATATTAATCTAGACCATCTAATCTGAGATAAATCATATTGAGAATGACCCTTTAGCCAGTTTTTCCATTCATTAATTATAATTAACGAATTTCGAAGGTTCTTATGTTGTCTTAATTCGGAATCAAACATTCTTTGCGTTCCAACAAAATATTCTTTAATTTGATTCTTAAGACTAAAAGATGTTCCGTAATAGTTAAAGACAGATCTTAACTTATATAAATTACTGACTTGGATTTGTGATAATTTGTAAAATACATAGGCTTGTGATAAGTAAGATAAGTCCCCCCAAATATGTGAATTTTTATTATTATTAATAAGATTAATAAGAAAAAGTGACTTTTTTATAGTCAAAGTAAAGTTAATTATATTTTGATTTGTTTTATCAATTCTTTCTTGATTTGCTTCATTATTGTAAATATATTTATTCAATTTTTGGTTTTTTAATTTACGAAAAATGATTCTAAATATAATAATGAGACATAGAAAGATATATATGGATAGTTTTTCAATCAAAAATTTAAAAAAAAAATGTAATTTACGAAGTAATTGAAGATTTTTTCTTTTGAATATCCGCCAAATGTTTTTTGGTGATTCTAATTTTTTATCTTCATAACTTATTTTGGTCGGGCTAATATTTATCTCTCGAATTAGAAACTCTATTTGCTTATCTTTTTTCATTTTTTCTATTTCAGTTATGATTGTGTTTGTTCTATTAGTTAGATTTTTCATTTTTTTTTCTGTCAATGAGTAAGTTGCACAATCTATAAATGGAATTTGAATAGACGATTCGGAAATAATTTGATTATGGATTATCGAATTTCTTTCTTTTTTAGGTTTACTCAATTCATATCTTTCTATTTTATTCAATGCAAATGATAAAATTTGGTTTCTTTTTGAGAGTTCTTTGATTCTTTTTTTTAGAAAGAAAATGTTTTTGATGACCCATTTTTTTGTTTCTTTTGATATATTTAGAAAAAATTTTGTTCTTTTTTTTAAAACTCTTAGAACTAAAAAACATTTTTTTTGCAATTTTAATTTTATTTTTTTGAATTTTTTGAAAATGGGTTCAAAAAATGAAATTGGTTTTCGGGGAGAACCAAAAGGTAATTTAGTTTCCATTCCCCAAACTGTTAAAAAACAAAAATCATTTTTTTGTTTTTTCCCTTTCTTTTGAATTGGATCTTTATTAGAGAATCGTAACTTAGATCTGTGCCAAGGTTTCAGACGAAAAGGAAATAGAATCTTTATCTGAATACCGTCTGTTAACCAGTTTTTCGGAAATTCGTCTTCTGATAATTGAACGCCATTATAGGTGCATTTAATATAAATTTCTTTAGTCCAATCCTTTAAATCCTCAGACCATTCGGGAAATTGAAATAATAGTATACGAACAAGATTTTTAGATATTATTAATGAAGGTAATATAATATATTTTCTAAGAATTGATTGGATTACTAATGCAAAACCTCTTATTACTTGAGCAAATATAATGTTATCCCAAAGTTCCGCTATTTCTATACGAGTTTGTTTCTCTTTTTGGAATGGTTTTCTTTTGTACTCCTCTTCTTTCTCACTTTCTTTTGTTTTTTCCTTTGTATGATCCGAAATTCTTAATTTATTCTTTTTCCAAATCAAATTTATAAAAATAAAGATTCTTTTCATTAGATCGGGGATATCAAAAGAAAAGAGGGGAGGTTTGTCTATTCTATCCAAAAAAAGGGGGGAATGCACACTTGCTTGAAACAGTTCCAAAATAATTATTTTACGCCTTTGAGCTCGTATAGAACCTTTTATTATATCTCGACGAAAATCTGGTTGTTGTGAATAACGTATCAAAGCCAACTCTTCAGCTTGATCAGAATTATCAGTCTCTTTTTCATTTTCATTAGTCTCAGGATCGGTATTCTCCGGACTCTTAGTAAAAATTACGACACGTTTGGCTTTTCGTGAACGAATTTGATAATCCGTTGCCCTATTTCCTTCAGT